TTTTTTTCCGGATGCGTTGATATTCCCCTTTTTTTAATTCTAGTTATTGATATGGTAGGTGGGGAAGAGGATTAGAGATAGAATCAAATATCTGTAACTAATCCCTTCCCTTTTTTTCTAACATATATTCGAAAAAAAAGGGGGATTCCCCTTCGGTGAAACTAGTAACTGGGGCCGGGCTCAAATTAAATTAAAATTAATAAAAAATAGAGTGAAATGTGATGGTTAGGGTAACAATATCATACAAGATACTTAAATAAAAATGAAATGTTGTTTGGTAATTTAAAATTCTAAATCTAGTAATATAGTAGTAATATAGTTAAAAATCATTATATTACTTATTTTTTAATATATTGATTTATTGCAACGAAATCTTTTTTCCATAATTAGATTTCGAGTTACCTGTTTTTTTGTTCCTTTCTTCTTCCTCATTTCGGATCGGAAATTTAAAGAATTCAATGAATCAAAAACTAAAGGAGGCTCATGGCCAAGGGTAAAGATGTCCGAGTAACGGTGATTTTGGAATGTACCAGTTGTGTTCGAAATCGTCTTAATAAGGAATCAACGGGCATTTCCAGATATATTACTCAAAAGAATCGACATAATACGCCTAGTCGATTGGAATTGAGAAAATTCTGTCCCTGTTGTTATAAACATACCATTCACGGGGAGATAAAGAAATAGATCTAATCAATCACTTGTGTATCAGTCTTCCGTTCGAAGGAAGATCAAAAATGACATATTAGATATATATAATATATAACAATATATATTAATTTAAATATAAACAAACCAAATCCTATTTCGATCAGATCAACGGTGATGGAGAATTAAGAAATAGGATAGGATAAGGAATAAACAAACCATGGATAAATCCAAGAGAATCTTTCTTAAATCCAAGCGATCTTTTCGTAGGCGTTTGCCTCCGATCCAATCGGGGGATCGAATTGATTATAGAAACATGAGTTTAATTAGTCGATTTATTAGCGAACAAGGAAAAATATTATCTAGACGGGTGAATCGATTGACCTTAAAACAACAACGATTAATTACTATTGCTATAAAACAAGCTCGTATTTTATCTCCGTTACCTTTTCTTAATAATGAGAAACACTTTGAAAGAAGCGAGTCAACCACTAGAACTCCTGGTCTTAGAACCAGAAAAAAAATGGGCTGACTCTTGAATGGAATCAAAAAAATTCCAATCCAAACTCAAATGTGGATTGACGCTTTTTTTTTTCGAAAAATAGGAAATACAGATTTTATTGTCTTGTCGTTTGAAAAAAAAAAAAAATTGGGGAAGAAGAATAAGAAATCTTTTTTATTGAATGTGTTTCTTCATTTTCATTTTGACAACGTTTTCATATTTTATCATACTAATTTCTACTCTACCTTCCCAGAGTTCATTCTACAGGGAACTCCATTTAAAACATTCCAACGAATTCATTTCACTCTCTTTATTTTAGGATCTCATTTGAAATCATATAAAGACAACTTTTATTTAATATAGCTATTTGTGCAAGTATTTTACGATTAAGAAGCAATTGTTTCTTGTAGAGATTGTGTATTAATTTACTATAACTAAAGTATACTTTATTATCTCGAATTACTGCATTTATACGAGTGATCCACAACCGACGAAAATCTCTCTTTTGTCTACTCCTATCCCGATGCGCCGAAACCAAAGCTCTTATTTTCTGTTGAGTAATAGTCCGAGTAAGTCTTGAATGAGCCCCTCGAAAAGTTGATGCAAATAAACGGATTTTTGTTCTACGTCTTCGAGCTATATACCCTCGTTTAATTCTGGTCATTGAATAAATGAAACTTTGATGAATAACTAATCGATTTCCTTTCTTTCAGTTATTCCCTTCCCGTGTCCTGTCTATTAATAACAAAACGGATTCTTCCAATGTATAAAATAAAAATTCCAATGGCTTTTGCTACTCTAACCTTCCCGACCACGATTTATTTTTAGGCATTTCGCCTAGAAATAAAAATTGTATTGATACTAAGTATCAAAAACACATAGTAAATCAAAAATAATAAATAAAAATGGATTCTAGTGGGTTCCGTCGTTTCTATGGTTACTTCTTAAACGGTGAGGTCCTCTCTATACACCGGAGCCTTTTCTTCATTTAATCAATCTTATTGTTAACTTGTACAGTGCACACTCCTTGGCTCTACCCCCAATTATCTAGTACTAGGTCTTTCACAACGAGCTCCGTTTATACAGTAACGGTATTTAATTATGAAGATTTGCTGAGTAGCTGACCCTGTTAGTCCGTTCTTGCAAGAGTAAGGCTTAAAATTTTGACCTTAAAAAAATTTCCCCCGCTTAATGAATAGCATTTGCTATTAATGGGGAATCCTTTCTCATCTTATCTTACTTAAATTTTTAATTGAGTTGATTGGATTTGCACCAATGGGAACCATACATTTGATACACCAATCGAAGGATAGATCTTTTTTTTTTAAGCTATTGAATATTCAATGGAGTTCGTCCATTCTATCCTACTCACCGGTATGGATCCGTGATACTGGATCAAGTGTTTTCTCCTAGTCCACGGTCTGAACGAGTCGCACATACACCCTAGTACATGTTCCTCGTCGCTGAGGACATCCTCCAAGAGCGGGGGATTTCGTGACATTTCTGATTGGCTGTCTTGCATTTCTAATAAGTTGTTTAATAGTTGGCATGTTGAATCATATAGATAATGGGCTGGTTTAGATCGATCTTAACCGGATACTTAGGAATTCCTTTTTTCTATATTTTTCATTTCTATATTAAATTAAGAAATTTTTAATATAGATTTACTAGAAATTATAGATATAGTAAGATTATAGATATAGTAAATAGATTATAGATATAGTAAATCCGGTAAGAAGATAAACACGAATTCATGTGAAATCCTTGTTCTGTTTCTTTTTTATTCAGTCGCTACAAGATCAACAATTCCATGAGCTTGGGCTTCTGTTGCTGACATAAAAACATCTCTTTCCATGTCTTCGGATACAACCCATAAAGGTTTGCCTGTCCTTTGTGCATAAACCCTTGTGATGGTTTCGCGCAGCTTCAGCAGCTCTTCCGCTTCCAGGACAAATTCTCCCGTCTGTGCCTCATAAAAAGAACTAGCAGGTTGATGGATCATTACCCTGATGATATAATATATGATATAACATAAAAAGTGTTTCTTCTATCTTTCATGATGAAAGTGAAAGGTGAGTAGATAAAGAATAATCAAAATCAAAACGATATAATTGAACAACCGTACAGGCATCTTTTGCGCATTGCATACGGCTCTATAATGGAATTCACCTTTTTTTTACCTTACTTACATTGAAGAAATCTAAAATAAATGATAGGGTCGATCAAACCCAGGTTGGTAAATGATCCAATAACCACCCTTCTTTTTGTAGTAGTTCAAAAATCCTATAAAAATACTATGATGGTTCCGTTGCTTTATATATTTATTTCGTCTGTTATTTAGCAATCCCAAAGTTTTTTTTTTTGAAAAAAAGATTTATTTTCTTTCATAACCTAAATATTGTTAGCCCCTGGTGTGAAAACAAAAAAGTTTGTGACGCTGAAATAGGCTTCCCGATAGATTGACTAAAATTGAAAATGCCCTTTTATCTCATACTACTGTTTCGATACGTAATCTAGGGGTTTAAAAAACCATTTCTCATATCGAATTCGAAGTGCCATGCTATTATTACTTAATATTCATATTTTATGTAGAGCGAAGGCATAGTTGTCTTTTTTCTCTCAAATCAAATAAAAAACTCATTGGCGCCGAGCGTGAGGGAATGCTAGACGTTTGGTAATTTCCCCTCCGACAAGAATAAAAGATCCCATCGAAGCCGCTAATCCCATGCATACTGTCTGTATATCTGGTCGCACAAATTGCATAGTATCATAAATAGCTACTCCGGGTATTACCCACCCGCCAGGGGAGTTTATAAACAAATACAGATCTTTGGTCTCATCCTCTATGCTGAGATATACCATAAGACCAATAAGTTGATTCGAGATCTCGTTATCAACCCCTTGGCCTAAAAAAAGCAATCTTTCTCGATAAAGTCGGTTGATTGGGATAAAATGTTATCCCTTAAAAACCGTACATGCACCTTTTGATGCATACGGTTCAACAAAAATAATGAAAAAAAGGAATCAATGTGTAGATTCTAGCTTTTTTTTCATAACAGGTTTTTAAACTTATAAAAAAAAAAATGGACTCTTCTTTTATTTTTTAAGAAAGATGGGTTTTGGCCTGTTTTGTTTATCTAAAAAAATTGCTAAGCTTATCTGACTAACCTTTCATTGATGTATTGTTTCATCGAGATACAATTTAAATCGCGATGTAATTTTCTTGTTCCTGACTGGGCTTCTTCAATTTTTTTAGGTTTATGCTCTACTCCGAGTAAAGATCCGCCCGATTTGGATTTGTACATATAGGACAAATGCCCCAATACCACGTCCTTTCGCTACGACTTACCTATTTATTTATTTTTTTTTTCTAAACGGAGCCTGATACTTCATTTGATTGGTTTAACCAAGCTAACCATAAATTATTCTAATTGATAATATTAATCCGTATACCCTCCCTAAAAAACGGACCTAATTGCACTTCACGCTCCAAATTTTTGATAATTGAATCAATCTTTCTCGGGCGAAAGAGGGGATCTCTCTATCGGGGAAGAGAACGGGGAAATACCGTATGCCCAATATATCTGACAAGTCGCACTATACGTCAATCCACACTGCATCTTCCTCTCCAGGACTTCGAAAGGGTACTCTTGGAACACCAATAGGCATTAAATAAAAGAAAAATTAAGTACTATATCTCACTTTGATATGAAAGCGTAACGTAATGGGTTTAGTGGCCTAATACTATTGATTTTCTTATCCTATTTTATACATAGATTGACTAAGTTGATAAAAAAAGAAAACAAAATGAATAACGGAAAATTCTTACAAAGGAATCCTTTGAATAATGAACAAATACATATACATTCACTCAGATAAAATGGTATCAACCCCTTTACCATTGCGTATTGTTACTTATCGGGTATAGAATAGATTTGCTTCTTTTTGTTCCTACGAACAAAATAGTTTCATTATTACTAAAAGTAATTATTACGAAAATCATCAAACAAATATTAATCCTTTCCCCGAGAGAATCCCCTAAAAACAGGGGCCCAGAGCATAGCTTTTTCCAATGCAATAAAGTTACATTGTGTTTATTTTTCGTTGATGAAGGGGTATTTCCATGGGTTTGCCTTGGTATCGTGTTCATACCGTCGTATTGAATGATCCCGGTCGTTTGATTTCTGTCCATATAATGCATACAGCTTTGGTTGCTGGTTGGGCCGGTTCGATGGCTTTATACGAATTAGCCGTTTTTGATCCCTCTGATCCTGTTCTTGATCCAATGTGGAGACAGGGTATGTTCGTTATACCCTTCATGACTCGTTTAGGAATAACGAATTCGTGGGGCGGTTGGAGTATCACAGGGGGGACTGTAAACAATCCGGGTATTTGGAGTTACGAAGGTGTGGCTGGGGCACATATTGTGTTTTCTGGCTTGTGTTTTTTGGCAGCTATCTGGCATTGGGTGTATTGGGATCTAGCAATATTTACTGATGAACGTACAGGAAAACCTTCTTTGGATTTGCCTAAGATCTTTGGAATTCATTTATTTCTCTCAGGGGTGGCTTGCTTTGGTTTTGGTGCATTTCATGTAACAGGATTGTATGGTCCTGGAATATGGGTGTCCGATCCTTATGGACTAACTGGAAGGGTACAGGCCGTAAATCCAGCGTGGGGTGTGGAGGGTTTTGATCCTTTTGTTCCGGGAGGAATAGCTTCTCATCATATTGCAGCAGGGACCTTAGGCATATTGGCAGGTCTATTTCATCTTAGTGTTCGTCCACCCCAACGCCTATACAAAGGATTACGTATGGGAAATATTGAAACCGTCCTTTCCAGCAGTATTGCTGCTGTCTTTTTTGCAGCTTTTGTAGTTGCTGGAACTATGTGGTATGGTTCAGCAACTACCCCGATTGAATTGTTTGGTCCCACGCGCTATCAATGGGATCAAGGCTACTTCCAACAAGAAATATATAGAAGAATTGGTGCTGGCTTAGCCGAAAATCAAAGTTTATCCGAAGCTTGGTCGAAAATTCCTGAAAAATTGGCTTTTTATGATTACATCGGCAATAATCCGGCAAAAGGGGGATTATTCAGAGCGGGCTCAATGGACAGTGGGGATGGAATAGCTGTTGGGTGGTTAGGACATCCTATCTTTAGAGATAAAGAGGGGCATGAACTTTTTGTACGTCGTATGCCGACGTTTTTTGAAACATTTCCAGTTGTTTTGGTCGATGGGGACGGAATTGTTAGAGCCGATGTTCCTTTTAGAAGGGCAGAATCCAAATATAGTGTCGAACAAGTAGGTGTAACTGTTGAGTTCTATGGCGGCGAACTGAATGGAGTCAGTTATAGCGACCCTGCTACTGTGAAAAAATATGCTAGACGTGCTCAATTGGGTGAAATTTTTGAATTAGACCGTGCTACTTTGAAATCTGATGGTGTTTTTCGTAGCAGTCCAAGGGGTTGGTTTACCTTTGGGCATGCTTCGTTTGCTTTGCTCTTCTTCTTCGGACACATTTGGCATGGTGCTAGAACCTTGTTTAGAGATGTTTTTGCTGGTATTGATCCGGATTTAGATGCTCAAGTAGAATTTGGGGCATTCCAAAAACTTGGAGATCCAACTACCAGAAGACAGGCAGTTTGATACATATTGCGTTTTACTTTTCGTTTTTAGTTGATTTGACTGACCATGAGGCTGGGCCGGATAAATCTTGATTTGACATTTGACTCGCTGCCCTTTCTTTGATTTTTTTGTTCTTTCTTTATCCGGGAGACGGTCCAAACTAAACAGATATGGAAGCTATAATTGTAAACCACGATCGAATCTATGGAAGCATTGGTTTATACATTCCTTTTAGTCTCAACTCTAGGAATAATTTTTTTCGCTATCTTTTTTCGCGAACCGCCTAAAGTTCCAACCAAAAAGTAAAAAGGGGAAATGATTTTTCATTATCTCAATTGAAAGTAACGATCCTCCCAATAATGGGAGGATCATTACTTCGACTAGTCCCCGTGTTCCTCGAACGGATCTCTTAGTTGTTGAGAGGGTTGCCCAAACGCAGTATATAAGGCGTACCCGGTAAAACTTACAAGTAAACCAGATAAAAAGATGGCAACTAGGGTTGCTGTTTCCATTATTATAGAGTTTTAAGACATTATGTAGTTTTAAGACCACACTGGATCTATGATAAGATCATTTATTTACAACGGAATGGTATACAAAGTCAACAGATCTTAATGAATATAAAATATTATGGCTACACAAACCGTTGAGGGTAGTTCTAGATCTGGCCGCCCAAAACGAACTCGTGCCGGGGGTTTATTGAAACCATTGAATTCAGAATATGGTAAGGTAGCTCCTGGTTGGGGAACTACTCCTTTGATGGGTCTCGCAATGGCTCTATTTGCAGTATTTCTATCTATTATTTTGGAGATTTATAATTCGTCCATTTTACTGGATGGAATTTCAATGAATTAGATTTACAAGAACCATTAACTAGCTTTTTCAATACAAAGTGAAACGTTGCATTTAGTTTTCTTATTTTTATCCCATTCGATTTTGGTAGTTCGACCGTGGAATTTCTTTTTTCTGTATTTCCGGAATATGAGTGTGTGACTTGGTATAATTGATCCTATGGCTAGTACAGAGAATAGATCTGTCATCTTGATAGAGATGGTTTTACTTCGTCGGATATTCATTTTAGTATCTGGAGCACGGAATATATGAAATAAATTACTATTAGAACTATGATTCATACTTAATAGTCAGACCTCGTGGCCGGACTTCAAAACTTTTTTAAAGAGTTAGAAGTTATAAATAGAATTTTTTTTATTCAAACTTCTGTTTAGGCTTATTTTGATCAAAGGACAAAGATTTTTTTCGTGATTAGATCTAGTCATTGAATAAGTGATGATCCAACGGTTCTTACTCAGGGAATTTTGGGACTTTGTTTTAGAAGGTTAATCATCGTGGTTCTAGTATGAATCTGCGGTTTTAATCGATTCATAGGGTCTTAACAAGAGAATTTCTATCAATAAAATCAATAAAAAAACAGCAGTAAAGCCGCATTACACATAAATAACAACAAAGAAAATAGGGAAATAGAAGATTCAAGAGGCCTTAACGAGCAATATAGAGATGAACGAGCCGACTTGATTTTTTGGCATTATAACCACAAGGAATAGTTTTTGGGTTTTTTATTCTTTCATATCTTAAGAAAAAACGGAATCGTACAATTAATAAATTTCAAACTTTCTATTCCACCCATCCGTTCGAACTATAGTATTGGGGTGTTTCTGTTTGAGCCGTACGAGATGAAATTTTCATATACGGTTCTCGGGGGGGGGGTTCTTCTTGGTTTACCTATCTCAATAAAATCTATGATTGGTTCGAAGAACGTCTTGAGATTCAGGCAATTGCAGATGATATAACTAGTAAATATGTTCCCCCTCACGTCAACATATTTTATTGTCTAGGGGGAATTACGCTTACTTGTTTTTTAGTACAAGTAGCTACGGGTTTTGCTATGACTTTTTATTATCGTCCGACTGTTACAGAGGCTTTTGCTTCTGTTCAATATATAATGACTGAAGCGAACTTTGGTTGGTTAATCCGATCAGTTCATCGATGGTCGGCAAGTATGATGGTCCTAATGATGATTCTACACGTATTTCGTGTATATCTCACTGGTGGTTTTAAAAAACCCCGTGAATTGACGTGGGTTACAGGTGTGGTTTTGGGTGTATTGACCGCATCTTTTGGTGTAACTGGTTATTCCCTACCTTGGGACCAAATTGGTTATTGGGCAGTAAAAATTGTAACGGGCGTGCCCGATGCTATTCCTGTAATAGGATCGCCCCTGGTAGAGTTATTACGCGGAAGTGCTAGTGTGGGACAATCAACTTTGACCCGTTTTTATAGTTTACACACTTTTGTATTACCTCTTCTTACTGCCGTATTTATGTTAATGCACTTCTCAATGATACGTAAACAAGGTATTTCGGGCCCTTTATAAGCCTTTATAAGGAAGACTCTGTACTAGTAATATTTTGAATCAATCATTTATCACTTGGGATAGGAACAATAATATTTCATTGCTACAAATATGGATTATTGAAAAAAAAAAAAATAAGACATGTATTTGGATATTTCTCTTCCACTCTACAAAAATATATATTATATATTTTTGACACTTATAGTTGAAGCGAATTCTCCGAAGATAAAATGGATTATGGGAGTGTGTGACTTGAACTATTGATCGGGCCGTGCAGATATATGCCCTTATCTGCCACATTTAAATTTACAATAAAAATGTGTCTTTGTTCCAACCATCGCGTAAGCCCCATACAGAGGATAGGCTGGTTCGTTTGAAGAGAATTTTTTCTATGATCAGATCCGGTCGTGTCGTATATGATATGAACTGGCTCCGTAAGATCCAAGTGTATTGGCATAATCCAGATTATGCTTTATCTATTGCACTTCCCAAATAGTATAGAGATGTATTCATTTCCTCTGCATTGACTCGATTTATGTATGATACTATCGGAGTGAAATAGGGGATCTAAAGAAGAACAGAGGCTCAACTATATTAGTAACAAGTAAATTCTTTGTATGTAAAAAGCCTCGATAGGGGGGTAAAGGCTAATTGCAAGGTCTGAGACGACCCATAAAGCACTTGATTATAATCAACGTTGTAAGCCTACTTGGGTATTGAGCATTTATCTGCAAGGGCCGAATTCCGTGCAATGGGTAGTTGTTGCACCTGCGAAAAAGGGAATCTCGTGGATTTTTTCTTACATAGAATCATTCATATATGTGTAGATAACATATTAATTTTTTTATATGGA